TGATTCATTCATTAGTAAAGCCGAAGCCAATAGGAGTACTATTGTGAAAAAGTTAAGACCGCGGGCTCGAGGACGTAGTTATCTGATAAAAAGACCGACATGTCATATAACAATTGTATTAAAAGATAAATCTAAATCATTTTTAGATCAATCTAAGATTTAGATTCATATAAAATAAAAAAATATGGATTAAAAATAAAATCGAATAGAAAAATATGGGACAAAAAATAAATCCACTTGGTTTCAGACTTGGTACAACTCAAAGTCATCATTCCTTTTGGTTCGCACAACCAAAAAATTATTCCGGGGACCTACAGGAAGATGCAAAAATACGGAATTGTATCAAGAACTATGTACAAAAAAATAGGAAAATATCCTCAGGTTTCGAAGGAATTGCACGTATAACAATTAAAAAAAAAATCGATTTGATCCAAGTCATAATCTATATTGGATTCCCAAATTTATTAATAGAGGGGCAAACACGAGGAATCGAAGAATTACAGATGAATGTACAAAAGGAGTTTAATTCTGTAAACCGGAGACTCAACATTGCTATCACAAGAGTTGAAAAACCTTATGGACAACCTAATATTCTTGCAGAATATATAGCTTTACAATTAAAAAATAGAGTTTCGTTTCGAAAAGCAATGAAAAAAGCTATTGAATTAACTGAACAAACGGATACAAAAGGAATTCAAGTGCAAATAGCAGGCCGTATCGACGGAAAAGAAATTGCACGTGTTGAATGGATCAGAGAGGGTAGAGTTCCCCTACAAACAATTCGCGCTAAAATTGATCATTGTTCCTATACAATTCGAACTATTTATGGAGTATTAGGTATAAAAATTTGGATATTTGTAGACGAGGAATAATCAACCTTGTCTTCCCATTCTGTCCAGTGATAAAACAAAAAATGAACAATTCTAATTCTATAAGGTTAAATAAAAATTCGATTGATTATTTGGTATAATTGCTATGCTTAGTGTGTGACTCGTTAGTTTTTTCTTTATAGTTTCAAGTTGGGATTAAAAAAAAATAAACTGACCCCTGCTATAAACTTTGTAATTATATAAAATAAACTAATAACCAACTTATTGCTTCGTATTGTCGAGATCCCAAGAAACAGTCACTATATGAATGAGTGGATCTATCATATGGTTGTAGCAACTGAAATTCTTTCAACAAAAAATAGATCTGATTATGGGTTGTAAAAAAAAAAAAAGGGATGTGGATAAATGGAAGGATGATAGAAAGAAAGAACAAAAATATCAATGATATATGATTCCAATATGTATGGTCTATGAATCACGTCATAAAAGGCAGTGTGATAAAGCATCAATACTGATAAGATAATTATAAATATAAGAATTTTAAAATGAATTTAAATAGAATAAAATAATAAAGAGCCTTCAGGTTAATAAAAACTGAGGAAATTGACTTGGGAACGAATTTTGTTGGAAGCTCCATTGCAAAGTTCGGACCTAACCATTAATGGAGAAGCTATGGGAACGACAGAACCTGTGACTGCATAGGCTTCTATTGAAAACGAATCCTAATAATTCATTGGGTGGGATGGCGGAACGGACCAAGAAAAATTGATTTATTCTGAGAGGTTATGAATTGAACCTTCGAATGAAACAGGAAAGAGTAAATATTCGCCCGCGAAACCTCTATTTATTGGATTACAATCCTTTGTCGTAATTCGATAGAGGTAAAAAAAAAAATAAGGAAAGGATTCGTTATGTTATAAAAATAAAAAAGAGAAACATTACATTATCTATAAAGATACATAAATGTACACACACGTCTAGCTGTATTGTATATCTTGTATCTACATCTTCCTTCTTATGTAAGAAATTAAATATCAATAAAAGCCATTACTTGGTGTATTATCTATTAATGTGTACCTATTAATGTGTATCTATTAATGTGTATCTATAATATTATTGAATTAGAATCCTTTCATTCGCGAGGAGCTGGATGAGAAGAAACTCTCATGTCCGGTTCTGCAGTAGAGATGGAATTAAGAAACAACCATCGACTATAACCCCAAAAGAACCAGATTTCGTAAACAACATAGAGGAAGAATGAAAGGAATATCTTGTCGAGGCAATCATATTTGTTTCGGCAGATACGCTCTTCAGGCACTTGAACCTGCTTGGATTACAGCTAGACAAATAGAAGCAGGGCGAAGAGCAATGACACGATATGTGCGTCGTGGTGGAAAAATATGGGTACGTATATTTCCCGACAAACCTGTTACAGTAAGACCCGCGGAAACACGTATGGGTTCGGGGAAGGGATCCCCTGAATATTGGGTATCCGTTGTTAAACGGGGTCGAATACTTTATGAAATGGGTGGAGTATCAGAAACTGTAGCTAGAGCAGCTATCGCAATAGCTGCGCGCAAAATGCCTATACGAACTCAATTTATTATTTCAGGATAGAGATGTAGAACTAAACAAAAAGGGGTATTGGGGATGAAAAAACAACCGCAGGTTTATTTATTTCTGGACGGACAATATTTCTTTTTTTTTTTTCTTTCATACTTTTGCATTGAAATAACAGATTGAAATAAAAATGATATGATTCAACCTCAGACCCTTTTGAATGTAGCGGATAACAGCGGAGCTCGAAAATTGATGTGTATTCGAATCATAGGAGCTGGTAATCACCGATATGCTCATATTGGTGATGTTATTGTTGCTGTAATCAAAGAAGCAGTTCCCAATATGCCTCTAGAAAGATCAGAAGTAATTAGAGCTGTAATTGTACGTACATGTAAAGAACTCAAACGTGAAAACGGTATGATAATACGATATGACGACAATGCTGCAGTTGTCATTGATCAAGAAGGAAATCCAAAAGGAACTCGAGTTTTTGGTGCGATCGCTCGAGAATTGAGACAGTTAAATTTTACTAAAATAGTTTCATTAGCTCCCGAAGTATTATAAATAGTAGTAGATGAGATTATGATATAGTAGGGAAATAGATCAAATTAGTAGATTGTGTCTCACGTATATACTTTATAATAAAAAAAAAGAAAAAAAAAAGGAAACATGTTGATTATATCAAAATTTGGAGGAACCTATAATTCTAGTTCGTCATGGGTAGGGACACTATTGCCGATCTAATAACTTCTATAAGAAATGCTGACACGGATAAAAAAGGAAGGGTTCGAATAGCATCTACAAATATCACCGAAAACATTGTTAAAATACTTCTACGAGAAGGTTTTATTGAAAACGTTCGGAAACATCAGGAGAGTAACAAATATTTCTTGGTTTCAACTCTGCGACATAGAAAAACCAGAAAAGGGATATATAAAACTAGAACCATTTTAAAGCGTATCAGCCGGCCCGGCTTACGAATTTATTCCAACTATCAACGAATTCCTAAGATTTTAGGTGGAATGGGAATTGTAATTCTTTCTACTTCTCGAGGTATAATAACAGATCGAGAAGCTCGACTAGAAAGAATTGGAGGAGAAATTTTGTGTTATATATGGTAATCTTCCACCTCTGGTATCCGAATTTGATCTCTAACTTCCTATTTGTAAAATAGAGAGGAAAAGTGAGTTATATAACTCTTCCTCCATTAGTTGATACTTCAAGGAGGTTACCTGGAATGAAAGAACAAAAATTGATTCATGAGGGTTTAATTACTGAATCACTTCCCAACGGTATGTTCCGGGTCCGTTTAGATAATGAAGATCTAATTCTAGGATATGTTTCAGGGAGGATCCGCCGCAGTTTTATACGGATACTACCGGGAGATAGAGTAAAAATTGAAGTAAGTCGTTATGATTCAACCAGGGGACGTATAATTTATCGACTTCGCAACAAAGATTCGAACGATTAGGTTATTTTTTTAACCATGGGTATACAATTTGAAGTTCAAAAAAAATTCAAGAGACTTATTCTCTTCCAAGAAGTGGATTCAGAATTAAGGTAAGGAATAAAAAATATGAAAATAAGGGCTTCCGTTCGTAAAATTTGTGAAAAATGCCGACTGATTCGCAGGCGTGGACGAATTATAGTGATTTGTTCCAATCCGAAACATAAACAGAGACAAGGGTAATTCTTCTAAAAAAGAACTTTACTTTCCAAAATTCAAAAATAAAATATGTAAAAATAAGGTAAAGGATCCGTTTTAACATGAAATGGGTATCCCCGTATCTTTTCTTTTTGTATATTTCTGACTCATAAATATGAGATGATAAAATATGACAAAAGCTATACCAAGAATTGGTTCACGTAGGAATGGGCGTATTGGTTCACGTAAGAATGGACGTAGAATACCAAAAGGCGTTATTCATGTTCAAGCGAGTTTCAACAATACCATTATAACTGTTACAGATGTACGAGGTCGGGTAGTTTCTTGGGCCTCCGCCGGTACTTCTGGATTCAAAGGCACAAGAAGAGGAACACCTTATGCTGCTCAAGCCACAGCGGTAAATGCTATTCGTACAGTGGTTGATCAGGGTATGCAACGAGCAGAAGTTATGATAAAGGGTCCTGGTCTCGGAAGAGATGCAGCATTACGAGCCATTCGTAGAAGTGGTATATTATTAAGCTTCGTACGTGATGTAACACCTATGCCACATAATGGATGTCGACCTCCTAAAAAAAGACGTGTGTAGAAATAAGAATTAAACCGATTTCAAGAGAAATAAATGATCAAATAATAATACTAGTATAGTATGGTTCGAGAGGAAGTAGCAGGATCCACTCGAACACTACAGTGGAAGTGTGTTGAATCAAGAGTAGACAGTAAGCGTCTTTATTATGGTCGTTTCATTCTGTCACCACTTATGAAAGGTCAAGCTGATACCATCGGTATTGCCATGCGAAGGGCCTTACTTGGAGAAATAGAAGGAACATGTATCACACGTGCAAAATCTAAGAAGGTGCCACATGAATATTCTACGATAGTAGGTATTGAGGAATCAGTACATGAAATCTTACAAAATTTGAAAGAAATTGTATTGAGAAGTAATC